AAAGAAAAACCGTTTCAACATCAAAAACAACAAAAACTAGAGCAAACATATAATAACGGATTCGGAATTGTAACCAAGCATCGCCCATTGGTTCTATACCCGATTCGTAACTAGAAAGTTTTTCTGGTCCTTCACTAATTGGGGCCAAAACTCCGGAAATTAGAAATGCCAAAATGGGGATAACACTTGATATTATTAGAAATGCCCAGAAAATATCATATTCGTGAAGCAGAAACATAGATGCACTCCTATGAATGTGGAAAATATATCAGAAAAATATATCAGATTAGTCGATTCAAATTGTAATTGTGAATTCATCCAAAAATTAAGTCAAAAAACAATTAATTTTCATTGAATTGCCTAGTTTTTTTTTGCTGTGGTCTTGCCGCGTTTCAAGATTCATCAAATATAATATCCTATTTACACTTACTGAAATTCTATTTTCAATTCTATTTTTATATGGTATAGACATATCCTGTTCTTATACAATACAAATAAGACTCTCTTGCTTTTACTGCGCCCAGGGTCTCTCTAAACTAAAGAAAGGACATTCATTCAAATCAAAATTCTAAATTAAATAATAAATAATAATTTTTTTATTTTATTCATATTTTCATTTATTCATATTTATAATTATATATTAATATGAATAAAATAAAGACCAAATGTTATTAAGATGTATTATTAAGATATTATTATCAAATAATATTAATATAAATAATTAACTAAATTGATTTTTATTAATAATATGAATCTAATTCAATCAAAAGGTATTGGTATATTCTTTTCATTAAGATCCAGATAAAAAATTATTGCTTCTATTGATTAGATATGGAAGCAGAGTGCATTGATCGATTCTATCTATTATCTATTATCTTTCCTTGTCCAAGATTGAATAGATTTGATTCACTGGGTTAATTGCAAGGAACTCTTGCATATAACAACTCATAGATTCCTATCCCAAAATTATGGGCTTTGAACCTATACTATGCTCGACTTGCGCCCAAAAAAAGAAAATTGAGTTATGAAATTAGAGCGCGAAGTCTTGAAACTTGAAAGAATCATTCTAAATACCGATCTTTAGTACTCAAAATGGGTCCGAAATGACTGGATATTAATCAAATAAGAATAATACCTAGTAAGATCAACTACTAGTAAGACAAACTAATGGGTTAGGTTTCATATCAGTAAAAATCTTGATTTTGAAGCAAACCTATACACTGGGGCGCAGCACAGTGACAGAATCAGCCGAATGAATCGTAAATGCTCTGATCTATAGAAGAGATTTCTAATGGAATCGTGCGTTAGCCGACGATTCAACAGACCAAATGCTAAGACCAACTCACGGAAATCGAAAGGATGCAAACACTAATGGATTTAATTAAGACCAGACCAATTTTCATTATCTTTGAAAAAAAAAAGGGGGGGGGGTTGTTTTTCCGCAAAATAAAGGCGATGAGTCGGGTGGTTCCTAACTCGCCCAAGTTCAAACAGACCCTCAATCTTCTTGCATAAAGTCAGCATCAGTAGAATTGGAATTAGGAACGATGAGCAATTAGGTTGGAGTATATTGGGATACAAATATTTATAAATATTCTATAGCCCGGTCCAAGATCCGCGTGATTTACTATTCGATATTTGATATTTGATTCCATTCGGCTTGGGTCTGATTGTAGTTTTAAGCCGGGCTCATGTCATGAGTTTGGCTTAAAAAATTCACTTATATTGGGTATACCGAGGATATACCAAAGAAAAGGAGTATCACTAACTCTTTGATCGTGGGTAGGAAGGAAAAATTCGTATGTATGTAATTGACTCACGAGGATTTCTCAAGAAGAATGGGTTTGTTTATCCGAAATTGGAAAAATGCCGATTGGGTCCATTCATTTTTTTTTAGTTTTATGCTTTGAACGATCCCCGAAGAACGAGCATGTGGGCATGATTCTATTTCGATGGAGCATGCAACCGGCCAGCTACAAACAATACAATAATGAGGAAATGAAAACTATAAAACTATACAAAATAAAAAAATTCAATAAAAAAAAATGAATTCCAAAATTAGGGCTATACGGACTCGAACCGTAGACCTTCTCGGTAAAACAGATCAAACTTATTAGTACCGAAATGATTCGAACTGTTTCAAAGACCCAACATGCATTTTTTTTTGCATTGGGCTCTTTCATCAACTGATATAGATATCAGCTAGTCCGCCATTTTTTTCTTCACAGAAAGATACTGAGATGGCTCCACGTGCTCTGATTTAGTATTTGTATTTCTGTCCAGGAGCAATACCAAAGTGTTTCAAAGAAGAATTACCTTGACGTAGGTCTGCCTCTGGCCTAGATCAACCTAAGTGAATTTAAGTTAAATGGAGTCTCTATCGCTCTGCCCAAAGCGTCAAATATGAAACTTCATACACCTTAAAGTTCATAGGACGAAAAGAGATTTTTTTGAGGTCCTTGTACTCATTATGCCTAGCATTGAATGGACTGGGTATTCA